TAATTAATAATTAATATAATATTTAAATAATTAATATAATATTTAATATTAATTAATATAATATTAATAATATAATATTAAAAAATTATATTATAAAATTATAAATAATCTTATATTTTATTATATTTTATTTTATTATATTTTATATTATATTTTAATTTTATAAATTTTATATTATATAAGTTATAAAATATAACATATAAGTTATAAAATATAAGTTATAAAATTAATAATTTAAAAAGTTTAATAAAAAAAGTTTAATTTAATAAATAAGTAATATTATTTTTAAATAAAAAAAAAGGGTAAGGCAGATTTTTATCAATCAATCGTTACTTTAAGTGTCACATAAACATAAAAAATCCCAATTCCAAATTAGGAGAGATGGCTGAGTGGACTAAAGCGGCGGATTGCTAATCCGCTGTACGAGTTATTCGTACCGAGGGTTCGAATCCCTCTTTCTCCGCTTTCTCTGGTCACTTGATACTTTTGAATTCGAAAAATCTCGATCCCTTGTTTTATTTTATCATAGTTAAATGTATGGAATACATAAAAAAATATTCAGAAAACGCAAGGAAAAATGATAAAATAAAAACCTCTTAGTCTTTTATTCCTCGCGCCCAGGATTACGTCCTGGATCGTTAGATAAGAATCCAAAAATGAAGAGAGAAACAAAGAATATCACTACTGTATAAACGAAGAGTTTGAGAGTAAGCATTACACAATCTCCAAGATAAGATCATTTTGGGGGTAAAGGGGAATAGATTATCCATTTGAGTTTTGTTGTAACACATGTACTATTTTGATTTGACATGATACAAAAATATGAAAAAAATAAAGAACAAATTCTTTTATTTTAATTAAGTAATTAAGTGTTTTTTTTTTCTAAATCTAAAAAAAAAAAAAGAATGAATTTTCAAATTCATGAATTTGTGATTAAGATTCTGATTTTTTCGTTACCAAAATTGTTATTGTAATATTAACAATTAGTAACAATTAGGTATTTTGGAAAAACCTAATCTAATAGAGTCCTTGCTTACCGGAAGGGCGGACGAAAGGGAAAATAGACTGATCAAAATTTATCGATGCCCTTATCCAATATACAAGAATTTATATTTTTTAATAGAAGATTTGTAATGTAAGACTCATATGATCTTATCAATAATTGTTAAATTTTTTTTTTACCGAATAAATCATGAATATTTTCAGTATAGTATTACGAACTTCATCGAAAACTTACAGCAGCTTGCCAAACAAAGGCTAAGAGAAAGAAAAGTACAGGTATGACGGGCATAATGTCTACGATTGGATTGAAAAGAGCATAAGCTTCGGGCAATTTCCCGAAGAAAAAACTGCTTGAAGAAAGGGCAGAATCAAGACAGATACAGATTAAACTAAAAAAGATATTAAGCATAACAAACGAACATTTGTTTTTGTAGATAATTTAGTTTTTATTGAATTATTGATATACGGGAAAATTAAGAAAGAAGGTAGGTAAAAAAGCCTTCTTTTTCTTTGATTTGAACTTCCCCAAAAAATCCGAAATCCTCACATTTTCAAATGAGAATACAAGGAATTACACTTTCATACAATATCTTAATTGAATTATATGTAATCATCAATGAATTTTTTATTCCATATCTATATGTATCGAATACCAGCAAGAATAACAAGATATCCTATATGTATTTTATTTATTTTAATTTTTATTGTCATATTGTCTGGAATTGACGAATGTCAAAAAAGGGGAATAATGTTTATTAGTGTCAAATAGAAATCTATTTGGGGCGTGGCCAAGCGGTAAGGCAGCGGGTTTTGGTCCCGCTATTCGGAGGTTCGAATCCTTCCGTCCCAGATCAATTCTTCAGAATCAAAATGCGAAAAATCTCTCCATTTATTAAAGCCTAAAGTAAGTGAATAGGGTATTCTACAGTCCATGTGGAGACTAAACAAAAGAATAGAGGTTTTGGAGATAATTCTATCACTGGTTTTAAATTAAAGCCCCTAAAAATGAAACAGAGGTGGAGTAAAATTCAAATATGAATATCAAACATTTGTTGACCCATTTACATTTACTTTTGTATCTGGTTCAAATGAATAAAAAAATTGTAAGTTAATGTAGCGACTCGGGGGGGGGGGGAAATTCCTATACTATATTCTATTCAATTTACTTAAAAAATAAAAAATGGGATTGATGAAAAAACGTAAAGTAAAGCAAAATTTGCAAAAAATGACCGCGTTCTATGCCCATATGTATTATGTATTGTTTGTGTTCTATTTCCGTAGTGAACAAAGTCTTTTTGATTAAGTGTAAGTGCAAAAATTTGCCATTCTTTAATTAAAATTTTGCCATTCTTTAATTAAAATACATAATTACTCATACCCTTGGGAACAAATGTTCATTGTATTTGATGGATGAATATGGAAAGATCATACTCTTCTGGTTCTGATTTATTCTTTTTTTTTTCATGATTGGTCGTTCCAAACAATTTGTTGAAGATATAAATAGGTCTTAACCAACAGTGATTTCCTCTTTTTTTTTTTTTTTTTAATAAATGGGTTTCCTTCATAGGTTAAAATATGGGGGTAATTTTTGATTCTTTTCTTGTTGAGATTTCTTAGGATAAAGACTTTTTTATCCATAAATAAAAGGGAAATAGAAAAAAAAAAGTATGTATTAATGTATTAAAATGTACCGATTGAGCCAATGACTATTCATGATTCCATATTGAATCAATTCCATCCCAGTTCGAAATTAGAGGAATGTTATGATAAAACTTCGTTTGAAACGATGTGGTAGAAAGCAACGTGCGACTTGAAGGACGTGATCACTTATGTGGATTCTTACATCCACCATTCTCTATAGAATTCTCTATAGAAATGAGGATGCTCTTGGCTCGACATGGTTTGTTCTGTTCCACTAGGAATTCCATTTTGTTGGGTTGTAAGTAATAAGTAAATAGTACACGATGAAGCTCGAGTAGAAAGTAATGATTCATTTATCATATCGAGGGAAAGAATCTAGGGTTAATGCCAATCAATAAGCTGGACCAACTTTGTAAATATGTCTTCAATTTAGAAATCGAAAGATTAAAATTCTAACAATTTGAAATCAAAAAGTCAAACTTGTTGGAATTGGGAAAACTATTTTGATCAAAAGTGTATTACAAGGGAATCCATCGTTCGTATAATTTTTCCATAGAAAGAAAGGGTATGTTGCTGCCCTTTTGAAAGGAGTAAAATCACCGAAGTAATGTCTAAACCCAACGATTCCACAAAGCAAAGATTAAGGATTCCGGAACAAGGAAACACTATTTTCAACTGTCTCAACAATTGAATCAAAATAAGGAAAGGAATTAGAATAAGGAATAAAATTAAAATTCAAATAGATTTGAGATGAGACAAACAAAAAAAGGTTACAGACGACTCAATAAATTCTAAGGATTTCTATTCGAATTCTTTCAGAGCTACCCAACTTGAGTTATGAGTCCAAATGAATGAAGTTTCATTTTTTCTTTATGGAAAAATAAAACAATTCCAATCATAGTCTAATTCATGATTTTTTTATGGATCAGTTTGCCACTATACCATTATGACCATTATGATTATCACTATATTATGATATAATTATTATTATGATATAATTATTGATATTTTTTTTTTTATTTTATTTTGTTTATATAATTTTTAATTTTATTATTATATTATTATTAATTTATTATTATATATTATATTAATTTATTATTATATTATTATTTATATATTATTTATATATTATATTTATATATATATATATTATATTATTTATATATTATTTATATATTATATTTATATATATATATATTATATATTTATATATTATTTTTATTATTTTTGATTTGATATTTATATATAAATATATTAAATATTTATAAATATATTAAATATTAAATTAAATATTAAATAATAAATATATTAAAATTAATTATAAAAATATTAAAATTAATTATAAAAAAAAAATATATTAATTATAAATTAAATTAATTTAATAAAATTAATTTTCAGAAAAATAAATTTCAATTTTATCAAATTGAATCAATCATTTTAGAATCATTCTTTCTTGCTTGAGCCGTATGAGGAGAAAACCTCCTATACGTTTCTGGGGGGGGGGGCTTTGCTTATCTATCCCAATGAGCCATCTATCGAATCGTTGCAATTGATGTTCGATCCCGAAGAGAAGGAAAAGATCTTCGGAGAGTGGGTTTTTATGATCCGATAAAGAATCAAACTTATTCAAACGTTCCGGCTATTCTATATTTTCTTGAAAAGGGAGCTCAACCCACAAGAACTGTTCATGATATTTTTAAGAAAGCGGAATTAATTGTCTAAAGAACTTTGAATTAATTATTTAAATTAATCAAAAGATTTTTGAAATACAAAAGGGTAGTGCCTAGTATCTAGTATATAGTAGTATATAACTTTGTATAATTTTTTACTCAACATTTGCCCTTTTCTTTTTCTATTCACACCCACCTTTTCTTGCTTTGAAAATTTACCAAAAAAAACGAGTTAATCTTGCTTATTGTACTTCTATTCATTGAATAAACCCAAGATTTTTTCCACTTCTTCCTTATTTTTTCTTCACATTTCTTATTTATTTTATGTCGTGCCAATCCAACACAAGTCTTTATTTGATTTATTCAATTAATTTGATTTTTTTTTTTTCAACATTCAATTCATATTGACAATGGTGTATTGAACAAATATAATTCGATCGTAAATAAATGGATCTGTTTATTCCCACCCATATTTATATTGGTTATATTGGTTCTTTACTTCAATTATTAATGAATGAAATGAAAAATTTTTTGAATTGATAAAAAAAATTAAATAAAATATTTATCTGAAAATCTGTTGTATTTTAATCGGATCTGCCCCGGTTTTCTTAATTAAAATAAAACTTTAATTAATCGAATCGTAGTAGATTTTTTCTTTTCAAATTTGTTGCTAATTAAATTTCAATA